TAACGATCAACTTCTCCCATAATGATATCTATGCTACCTAGTATTGTCATAATATCAGCCAATTTCATTCTTTTAACTAATTGAGGAAGGATTTGCAAATTGATAAAACCCGGTGGTCGGATTTTCCATCTCCAAGGAAAAACACCCTTATCTCCTATCAGAAAAATTCCTAATTCTCCTTTTGGGGCTTCGATTCTCACATAAAGTTCTTGTTTTGACAATTCAAAAGTAGGAGAAGGTTTTTTACTGATAAATCGATAGTCAAAATCATTCCATTCGGGATCCCATACTTTATCAAAGCGCCGGATTTCTAAATTCTCATAGGGCCCCCCCGGAATTCCTTCTAAAGCCTGTTGAATAATTTTTATTGATTCTGTCATTTCACCGATTCGTACTAAATAACGAGCTAATGAATCCCCTTCCTTTTGCCATTGAACTCCCCAATCAAATTCATCGTAAGACTCATAATGATCAACCTTTCGAAGATCCCATTGTATTCCGGAAGCTCGTAGCATTGGTCCCGATAAACCCCAATTTATTGCCTCCTCTCCGCCAATAATGCCTACTCCCTCAACTCGCTCTAAAAAAATAGGATTCCGTGTAATAAGCCTTTGATATTCAGTAACTCTTGTTAAAAAATAATCACAAAAATCCAAACATTTATCTACCCAGCCATAAGGTAAATCAGCAGCGACGCCTCCAATACGAAAATAATTATGCATCATTCGCATACCGGTAGCAGCTTCGAATAGGTCATATATCAATTCTCTTTCTCGAAAAATATAGAAGAAGGGGGTCTGTGCGCCAATATCTGCCATAAAAGGGCCAAGCCATAACAAATGCGAAGCTATACGACTTAACTCTAACATAATGACTCTGATATAGCTGGCCCTTTTAGGCACTTGAATATTGCCTAACTGCTCTGGTGCATTTACAGTTATTGCTTCAGTGAACATAGTAGCTAAATAATCCCAACGTGTTACATAAGGTAAATATTGTATAATTGTTCGGTTTTCCGCAATTTTTTCCATTCCTCTATGTAAATAACCCAATATCGGTTCACAGTCAATAACATCTTCACCATCTAGAGTAACAATGAGTCGAAGAACACCGTGCATTGATGGGTGCTGAGGGCCCATATTGACTATCATAAGGTCATTTCGTGTAACTGGTGCAGTCATAGGTTTTTTCCCGATTCATTCTTCCATGAATTGCTGAAAGCGAAAAGAGGTTCATCAAAATTTAAGCGAAAATTCAAAATGACTCTTCAAATTAATGATTTTTTGTTTCTCGAATCTCCAACTGTCCGATTAATTCTTTATAACGTACTCTATTTTTTTTTGACAAATAGGCGAGCAGCCGTTGACGTTTTCCTAGAATTTTACGCAGACCTCTCTGAGATAAATAGTCTTTTTTGTGCAATTCCAAATGTGAAGTAAGTCTCCGTATCCTATTGGTGAAACTCACTACTTGAAATTCAACAGACCCCTTGTTGTCTTCGTTTTCCTCTTTCAAAATAATTGCACTGAATGGATTTTTTATCATAAAAAAAGCTCCTTCTACCCTTTAATTTATATATAAAATATTTTATTTGATCAGTAATAATAATATTAGTCATTTTAATGTAGTAATTAGTATACACAAGAATTTTAATTTTAGTTGGACAGGGATAAAAAAGTAGATGGTACGTTTTTACACTTACAACGTCAAATAATTTAGACCTAAAATTCGGACTATTCCATATATTCGTTTATTTTATAGATTTTATCCAAACAAATTGATACGTCATTGACTTAGTATTAAATAAAAAAGATCTAATATTAGACTGGGACGTAAGACAGGGCATATGTGCATCTGTTTGCTTTTCTATATGGTACAGAATATATAGGAAAAATGTACCATCAACCAATTTTTAATTGTGGATATATTCTTAACAAACTAAAACAGCTTCCATTATTGGTATTAAACCAATATCTATTCATACAAGCTAAGTCTTCTAATCGATAATTAGGCCAAAGAAATAACTTTAATTTAATTAATTCGTTTTTATCTCTATCAAGATGCTTTTTTTGATCCAAAAAAGAATTCCTGTTTTTTATGTTCTTTTTGTTACAAAATACTCGATTTTTATCCACACTATTTATATTCTTTGAGTTGAAAGAAATTAGAATTCTCAATTCTCTACGACGTCTAGATGATAAAATCTTTTCAGGAACGATAAAATCATAATGTTTTTTGTCTCTCTTTCGAATTATTATTTGATATCTTGGGAGAAATTCATCCAATTTATTTTTATGGATATATCTTTGTTCTCGATATCTTTGAGGAGTTTGGTACTTACTTTTATGAACCAACGATATACCTACGGTTTGATATATAATAAAGTATCCGTCGTTTTTTACAGACAAACGAATGGGATCGATAAAAAATATCCCCTTTTTATTCAATTCTATAGGAGTCAATTTTTTTCGAATCACCATTATATCCAGATTTATTTCTTTCCTTTGAATAGACGATATAGTAGTATCTCTTGGATTTATCAGTCCAAGCAAGTAACAATATATCTTGATATTATTGATCATTCTTTCAGTTAAATTCGGAATTAAACCATCGTCTATTATCCATTGAAAAAGCAAATAGTGTTTCCGTAAGAAAATCATTTCTGGTCTCATCTTATTCCGGATCTTATATTGTTTTTTCATTTTATCTTGGTTTTGTGAATATGATCCAAGGCCTCTTCGGCCCGCGGGTTCTTTTTCTTCTTGATTTCGATTCATTAATTCATAATATCTTTTTTCATTCGATGGTCTAAAAAAATGGAATTTTTTCTTTTCATTGATGTTTTTCTTTTTATTTAAATTTAAAAGAAGTAATTTGCTTGGTATAATCCATGGTTTTATTTTGTATACATTAGAAAGTGGCACAAATTCTGGGAAGAACGGAAGTTTCAGATTTATCGATATTGGGTTTAGGATTTCTTCATTCATTTCCATCCAATCAAAAAAGAATTTCTTGTCATTGATTGGATTTATTTCTAAATCTTGATGAATCATCAGATAAAAAATATTGTTTTTATCCATTTTCTCAATTTTTTGGTAATTCTTACTTCCAAGCTTATTATTTATATTACTGCTATAATCCATTTTGGTCCAGGCCTCAATATCAATTTTTTGTCTTAGAAAAAAATTGAGAATTGTCCAATCAAAATATTTTCTATCTGGATTTTTTTGCATATACACAATATCGCCCTTTTCTAGATAATGATTGATAGGAATTTCCTCCAGGCTTTCAAATAAATTTTGTTTATAATTGTTGTAATTAAAAGTAATTTTTTGGTTGTTATTTAATTCTGATGGTGATCCATAAATAATATATGAGGACTTCTTAATTCCAGAATTAATATATTTATATGATAAAAGATTATATATATAGTATTTTGGAAAATTATCTTTTTGGTTTGGTAATGGATATACTTTAAAATCCTTTTGTTTTTTGTGATAAAGTAATCGATCTTTTTCATACGAATTCCATTTTGTTAAATCTTTATTTTGGGTAATACCACCTTCATTTATTGTAGTTCGCCATTTTTGTGGTATTAATTCACACCATCTAATCTGAGATAAATTGTATTGATAATGACCTCTTAACCAGTTTTTCCATTGATTCGTTTCAGAACTTGAAAGTTTTGTATGTCTTAATTCGGAATGAAATATTCCTTGTGTTACAAAATAATTTTTTATTGCAGTCTTAAGAAAAACGGGAGTTCCATGATAATGATACTCAAAAATAGATCTTAACTTATACAAATTAATAACTTGGGTTTGTGATAATTTGTAAAATACATATGCTTGTGATAAAGAGGATAAGTCAAAAAAAAGATGTGAATTCCTCTTACTATTCTTAATATTGTAAAGTTCACTTTTTAGAGTCGAAATAAAGTTAATTTGTTTTTTGTTTTTTTTATTTTTTATTTCTTGATTTGTTTTATTATTGTAAATGTATTTATCAAAACAAAAATTTCTTGATTCAAGAACTAGTTGTGTAGGAATTCTGGCAATATGAATGATACATAGAAAGATATCGATGTATATTCTTTTAATGAAAATTTTTATAAACAAATCTAATTTATAGATTAATCGATTGCTTCTTTTTTTTATTTTTAATATTTTCCAAAAAATTTTTGGTGATTTTTCTTTTACATTATAACTTGTTTTGTTAGGACTACTTCTTTTCTTGGCGTTGCTGTTTTTTTCTTTTGTAAGACTCTTTGTTTTCTTTCTGATTGTCCTTGTTCTATCAGTCAGATTTTTAATTTTTTTTTCTCTCAGTGAATAATTTGTATTATCTGTAAATTTAATTTTTCTAAACGAGTCGTGAATTATCTGATTCCTAATTCTAGAATCTTTTTTTTTGTTAGTTTCGCCGGATTCATACACCTTTCTCAATATAAAAAATCGAGTTGGATGTACTTTTAAGAGTTCTTTTTTTATTTTTTTTATAAACTGAAATAAAACGTTTTTGATAACCACCCTTTTTGGTTCTTTTGAATCTTGTAGAAAATTTTTTGTTCTTTCTTTTAAAACGCTTAGAACTCGAAAATGATTATTTTTCGTTTTTCGAATTTTTTTTTTAAGTTCTTTAAAAATAGGCTTAAAAAAGGAAGGTTTGGGGGGGACAGAACCAAAGGGAAGGGTTGTTTGCGTTCCCCAAGCCGTTAAAAAAGAAAACTTTTGTTGTTCTTTCTTTAGATCTTTATAAGAAGAAAAAGAGGGCCTCAATTTGGATCTGTGCCAAGGTTTCAAATAAAAAGGAAATACTATTTTTATCTGAATACCATCTTTAAACCAATTTCTGGGAAGTTCGAGTTCTGATACTTGAACACCGTTATAGGTACATATAATATGCTTTTCTCTATTCCATTCATCGAAGTCCTCATCCCACTCAGGGGGTTGAGATAATAAAATACGCCCAATATTTTTAACTATTATCAATGAAGGTAA